TTCCGAATTCAATGGTTTTAATAAACTGCCCACATTCGTTCGTTTTGGACCAGATCGAGAATCGTTCTCAACAGTTTGTGTAACCATAAATCCTATTGTAGTCATTGAGATCTGTTGACTTTGTATACTCTTCCGTTGTAAATAAATGATCTTATCATAGATCCGTTGTGTTCTTGAACTTTTCTAATAATGGAAACAGCAACCCTAGTCGCCGTCTTTCTATCTGGTTTACTTGTAAGTTTTACTGGGTACGCCTTATATACCGCTTTTGGGCAACCTTCTCAACAATTAAGAGATCCGTTCGAGGAACATGGGGACTAGTTGAAGTAATGAGCCTCTCTGGGAGGCTCATTACTTCAATTGAAATCGAGATAATGAAAAGACTTTCATTTTTTAGTTGGAACTTTAGGCGGTTCTCTAAAAAAGATAGCGAAAAAAATAATCCCTAGGGTTGAGACTAAGAGGAATGTATAAACCAATGCTTCCATAGATTCGATCGTGATTTACAATTATAGCTTCCATACCTATTTATTTTTTCTTTCTTTTATTGGGGACCATCTCCCGGCTACCGAAAGAGCAAGAGACAAAAAACGGGGAGTCAAAGCAAGATTTCTCTGCTACCCTCTATCAATATCAAAATCACTAACAAATCATAAAAAGAAAATAGATTCGAAAGACATCAAAAGAAGGTTGGATCAGACTACTTGTCTTCTTGTAGTTGGATCTCCAAGTTTTTGGAAGGCTCCAAATTCTACTTGAGCATCCAAATCTGGGTCAATCCCAGCAAAAACATCTCTGAACAGGGTTCTAGCACCATGCCAAATGTGTCCGAAGAAGAAGAGCAAAGCAAATGAAGCATGTCCAAAAGTAAACCAACCCCTTGGACTGCTACGAAAAACACCGTCGGATTTCAAAGTAGCACGATCTAATTCAAAAATTTCACCCAATTGAGCGCGTCTAGCATATTTTTTCACAGTCGCAGGGTCATTATAACTGACTCCATTGAGTTCGCCACCGTAGAACTCAACAGTTACACCGACTTGTTCGACACTATACTTCGATTCGGCTCTTCGAAAAGGAACATCCGCTCGAACAATCCCGGCTCCATCTACCAAAACGACCGGAAATGTTTCAAAAAAAGTGGGCATACGACGTACAAAAAGTTCACGACCTTCTTTATCTCTAAAGATAGGATGTCCTAACCATCCAACCGCTATTCCATCCCCGTTATCCATTGAACCCGCCCGGAATAATCCCCCTTTTGCCGGATTATTGCCGATGTAATCATAAAAGGCTAATTTTTCAGGAATTTTAGACCAAGCTTCTGATAAACTTTGATTTTCGGCTAACCCCGCACTAATTCGTCGATATATCTCTTGTTGGAAGTACCCCTGATCCCATTGATAACGAGTCGGTCCAAACAATTCGATCGGGGTAGTTGCTGAACCATACCACATAGTTCCGGCAACAACAAAAGCTGCAAAAAAGACAGCAGCGATACTACTAGAAAGGACAGTTTCGATATTACCCATGCGCAATCCCTTGTATAGACGTTGGGGTGGTCGAACGCTAAGATGGAATAGGCCTGCTAATATGCCCAATGTCCCAGCCGCAATATGATGAGAGGCTATTCCTCCCGGAACAAAAGGATCGAAACCTTCCACGCCCCACGCTGGATTTACCGGTTGTACTTTTCCAGTTAGTCCATAAGGATCGGACACCCATATTCCCGGACCATACAAGCCTGTTACATGAAATGCCCCAAAACCAAAGCAAGCCACCCCCGCGAGAAATAAATGAATTCCAAAGATCTTGGGCAAATCCAACGAAGGTTTTCCTGTACGTTCATCAGTAAATATTTCTAGATCCCAATACACCCAATGCCAGATAGCTGCTAAAAAGCACAAGCCCGAAAACACAATATGCGCTCCGGCGACACCTTCGTAACTCCAAATACCCGGAGATGTTATAGTCCCTCCTGTGATACCCCAGCCACCCCATGAATTGATTATTCCTAAACGCGTCATGAAGGGTATAACAAACATACCCTGTCTCCACATTGGATCCAGAACGGGGTCAGAAGGATCAAAAACTGCTAATTCATACAGAGCCATCGAACCGGCCCACCCAGCAACCAGAGCTGTATGCATTATATGAACAGCAAGCAACCGGCCGGGATCATTCAATACGATAGTATGAACACGATACCAAGGCAAACCCATGAAAATACCCCTTTATCAAAGAAAAAAGACACTACGCAACTTTATTGCATTGGACACGACTATACTCTGCCGATGTTACGTCCCCCGAGGAGAGGGCGATTAGTTCAGAGCAAGGGTTCATAATTTGTTTGATTCTATTAGCAATAATGGAACAATTCCGTTCGTAGGAAAAAAGAGAAGCAGATTTATTCTATACTCGATAAGTACTAATACGCAATGGGCCGCTTGATGCCTTTTCTATAAACGAATGTGACCATCCTTGTTCATGATTACAGGGGCCTAGTTCTAAGAATTGATCTTATTCATTCTGTCTTTCTTTATGCATTTTTGATAAAGAACAATATTAGAAAAACAATAAAACCCTTCTTACGTTTTCACATCTAAAGTCTAGTATTTTTTTATTTTTTCTTTCATTTAATGCCCGTTGGTGTGCCAAAAATACCTTATGATATTCCTGACGACGAAGACGAGGAAGCAACTTGGGTTGACTTATAGTGCGACTTGGCAGATCTATTGGGTCATATGGGCTTTCCCCCTTCTCTTCCCGATCAAGAGATCCTCTATTTCGCCCAAAAAAGATGAATTGGATCATCAAAAATTTGGAGCGTGAAGTGCAATTAGATCCTTTTTTTAAGGGGAGTCAAATTACTATTATCAATTCAAATAATTTATGGCTGGCTCGGTTGGACTAAGAAATTGAAATATCCAGACTTCGTTTAAAAAAACCAATTGGTAATATATCTACCATTACTCCTTAGAAAGGGAGTCCTCTATTCTAAAGAAATCTTCTTTGGAAATAGAAGTGATTTTAAACTGTTCTCTTAATCAATCGAATAATATGTATAAAGACCTCAAATATTTGCCGGACTGTACGGATTGAGAAAAAAGAAGTGGTAAGGGGAGTATTTGTCCTATATGTGCAAATCGAAGGCGGGCAGATCTTTACCCGGAGTAGAGTATAAACCTAAAAAGAGTAAGATAAAAGAGGCCCAGTTTGGAACAAGAAAAGGACATCGTGATTTGGATTGGATCGCGATGAAAGAATACATCAATGAAAAGTGAATTCGATCCGGTTAATGAATTCTTTTTTCTAAGGAAAGGAATCAAAACTCATCTTTATTGAAAAATCGAATAAAAATTAGGAGTCAGTAAAGAGCATGCTCTGAAATCCGAAAGGGGATTGGAATATACACATTGATTTTTTTGCAAAGTTTTTTGAACCGTATGCGCCAAACGGCGCCTGTACGGTTCCTACGGAATACAATTTTAACCTAATCGACCGACTTTATCGAGAAAGAGCACTTTTTTTATTCAAAGACCTTAGTCCCGAGACGGCAAATCACATTGTCGGTCTTATGATATTTCTGAATATCGACGATTGTAACCAAGAGCAATTTTTATTTATAAACTCTACGGGTGGAGGAGTAATGCATGGGCTAGCTGTTCATAATGCGATAAATTTTGTGCTACCAGATGTACATACACTCTGTCTGGGAGTAGCCGCTTCAATGGCAGCTTTTGTCCTGGCCGGAGGCTCACAGACTAAACGTATAGCATTCCCTAACGCTTGGCGCCAATGAGGTTTTATTTGAAAGAAAAAAGACGACTATGCCTTCGCCATATGAAAAATGAATCTCCATATGAAATATGAATAAAAAAGTAATAATAGCATGGCACTTTGAATTCGATATACAAAAGTTTTTTTCAAAGCATTAGATTTTTTATCGAGAGAGTAGTATGAGATAAAAGGTATTTCCGATGTGTTCTTATCTATCGGCAGTGCAGTTCAGCGTCACAAACTTTTTTTCACACGGCAGATCTCTTAATAATATTTATGTTCTGAACTAGTGAAAAAAAAATTCTTTTTTCCTTAGGTTATTTAATCAAATAAAAAGCAACTTTGGGATTGCTTAATCATAGACAAAAAAGAAATATAGAAAGCAACGGAGCCATCATAGTAGTTTTTAACTCCCACGAAAGGAAGGGTGGTAATTTGATCATTTTCCGAGCGGGGTCTAATCAATCCTATTTTTCTCTTTCGTTGGGGGGGCGTAAGGATCAATTTTATTCTAGAGCCGTATGCAATGCATAGAAAGATGCCTGTACGGTTGTGCAATTCTATCTTTTTTCGTGCTATTCTTTTCTCTTTCTTTTATCTTCCCTTCATCATGTGCAATAGAAAAACTTTTGATTTTGTTATATCATCAGGGTAATGATCCACCAACCTACTAGTACTTTTATTCAAGGCTACATGGAAGAGGTAATCACGGACACAGATTTGGTGCTAAAACTACGTGAAGAAATCACAAACTTTTTTGTACAAAGATCACACAAACCTTTCTGGATGGTCTTCGAAGACATGGAAAGAGATGTTTTTCTGTCACCAGAAGAAGCCAAAGCTTATGGAATTGTTGATTCTGTAGGGCTTGAAGGGCTTCAATGGCGTGAAAGGCGTAAATGATACTAGCCTGTATTTCGCGCAAATCCCTAATTTTAGATTACCGCTACCGACCGAGTTGACTCGAAATAATCCGGTTAGGATGGATCTAAACCATCCAATTATATCTATATCTATGATTCAACATGCCAACTATTAAACAACTTATTAGAAAGACAAGACAGCCAATCAGAAATGTTACAAAATCGCCCGCTCTTAAGAGATGCCCTCAACGTCGAGGAACGTGTACTAGGTTGTATGTGCGACTCGTTCAGATCATGAGCTAGAACAAAGGAAAGCGAACAAGTTTCCAGTATCAAAGGTCAGTACCGGTGAATAGGCTGGAACGAAAAAATGAACTCTATTTACTATCTAAAAAACGAAAATGGATCATATGCCTTTCATTGTGTAGGAAATTTATGGTTTCCCTTGGTGTAAATTCAATCACCTCAATTTAAGAATTCTCCATTGGTAGCAAATGCTTATCCATTAAGCGGAGGAACTCTTGGTTTCAATTTCAAAGATTAGGCCACCCTCTTGCAAGAACGGACTAACAAGGTCAGCTATCCAGCTAACCCTCATAATTAAATACCGTTACTGTATAGGTAGATCTCGTTGTGAAGACCTAGTTACTGGATAATTCATGGGTAGAGCTAAAGAATGTGAACTATACAAGTTCCCAATAGCATTAATTAAATGAAGTTAAAGGCTCCGGTGTATAGAGAAGACCTCACCGTTTAAGAAGTAACCATAGAAACGATGGAATCCACTATTGCTTTAGTCTTATTATCTTTTTAATACCTAGTAGAATCCAATTTCAAATTGTGAGGTAAAACAAAGGTCTCGAAAAAATAAAAAATCGTGGTCGGGAAGGTTATCGTAGCCAAAGCCATTGGAATTTTGAGTTTATACATTGGAAAAACTCATTGGGTTATTAATAGACTAGGAAGGGGGAAAAAGAATAACTGCAAGAACGGAAATCAATTAGTTATTCCACAAAGTTTGATTTATGCATATTCAATGACCAGAACTAGACGGGGATATATAGCTCGGAGACGTAGAAGAAAAGCACGTTCATTTATATCAAGCTTTCGGGGAGGTCTTTTAAAGACTCAACAAGACATAAGAGCTTTGGCTTCGTCTCATCGGGATAGGAATGGGCAAAAAAGAAATTTTCGTCGTTTGTGGATCACTCGAATCAATTCAGAAATTCGTGACGGGTGGGTATATTATAACTATAGTAAATTCATCCATGATCTATACAAGAGACAGTTGCTTCTTAATCGTAAAATACTTGCGCAAATAGCTATAGCAAATAAAAACTGTCTTTCTCTAATTTCCAATGAAATCATAAAAAAAGTAAATTGGAAGGAATCTGCCGGAGTAATTTAAACGGAGTTCCCCGGAGAATGACCTCCGGGAAAGTAGAGTCAAAATGAATCAAAAAAGAAATAAATAGGACTCAACACTTTCAATCAACAATTTGGAGTTTGACTTCTGAATCCGATTTTTGATTTGTTTTTGTCTTACAAAACGAGAAGCAAAGCCGGTCCGGATTGTCGGATTTTTGCACAAAGCATCAATCTGCGTTTGAGTTCGGGTGTGAATTTTCATTCAAGTGACGAAAGAGTAAGCCTATTTTTTTTGTCTCTCACGGTCGCCTTCTATTTCTTTGTGTCTCTCACAGTCGACTTATATTTCTTTCCGTCTGACTTATATTTCTTTCGGACTCGCGTGGTCGACTTGTTTCTTTCACCTTGTTTCTCATTAGTAATAAAAGGTAACGAAGATAAAATACGAGCTTGTTTTATAGCAAGAGTCATTAATCGTTGTTGTTTCAAGGTCAATTTATTTACTCGTCTAGATAATATTTTTCCTTGCTCACTAATAAATCGACCAATTAAACTCATGTTTCTATAATCAATTCGATCCCTCGATTGGATCGGGGGCAAACGTCTACGAAAAGATCGCTTGGATTTAAGCAAAGGTCGCTTGGATTTAAGCAAAGGTCGCTTGGATTTATCCATGGTTTGTTTAATTTATTTCTTTAAACCGAAAATCCTATTTCGGTTGGATCTAGAAAATGAATTAGAATACATAAAAACAATAGGATTTTCTTTCTATTCAAATTATTTTAGCGATAATTAGCATAGCATTTTTCCTCCTCCTGGGGAGGGTGCAAGTGCTCGGTTCGAGCTATTTCGTTATCTCCCCATGAATCGTATGTTTGTAACAATATGGACAGAATTTTCTCAATTCCAATCGATTAGGCGTATTGTGTCGATTCTTTTGAGTCATATATCTGGAAATGCCTTTTGATGCCTTATTAACAACCTTTCGAACACAAGTAGTACATTCTAAAATAACTGTTATTCGGATATCCTTACCCTTGGCCATGAACCTCCTTTGGATTTTTTATTTACTCAACGCTTTTCCTTTCGATTCGAAATGAAGAAGAAAGAAAAAGTAGAAGTTGCTAACTTGAACTCACATTATGAAAAATTTTGCTACAATCAATATATTCAAATAAGATCCAAAGATTTCGAAACGATATTTCAAAGCACAGTACACGATTTCGTTTAAGTATCTTGTATAATACTCTTCGCTAGACCCACATTTTATAGTCTACTTCTATTCCTCGATTATTCTATTATTCGAATTGGAATCCGAATCCCACAGCCGTTGAATCCACTTTTCTTCTTTCTCTTTCCTCCCTTATTCTAAAAATCAGAAAAAATAGAGAAAAGAGAAATAGAGAAAAGAAAAATAGAGGGGGAGACTTGATTAGTGACCGATATTTCATTGTAGTTCTAATCTTCTTTATTCCTTTCCACGTCACTA